AAAAACAAAGAAAAGGCTTATAGAACATACATCATTCTATTTATTGACAAGAATTTTGCACTTTTACTCATTTTATTTTAAGGAATATCTATATCTAGAAATTCATTTCATACAACTGAACCTTTTCAAACTGTTTCTTTTTAAGAACCAAAAAGATTTGTGCCAAAATAACAGATGCCAAGAAGAACAGAAGGCCTTGGACTCGTAATGGATCTTGAAGCACTATTTCTGCGTCTCCCTGACCAAAACCTCCTACATTTGGATTACTTGTTAATGGTTGATCAAGCTTGATGAATTCACCTTCTGAAACAAGAAGTTCTGGTCCTGGAGGTATAGTATAAACCACTTGACGTCCATCTGATGCATCAACTACGGTTATTTCATATCCCCCCTTTTCTTTACGTACTATTCTGCTTACTATACCGGCTGATGTAGCATTATAAACTGTATTATTACTTTTGCTACCATCAGGATAAATCTGACCCCTCCCTCTGTTTCCACCAACATATATGGGATATTTTAAGAAGTGAACGTCTTTTTTCGTAGTAGGGTCAGGGGAAAGAATAGGAAAAAGGATTTCACTATATTTCTGACCGGGAACAGGACCTATCACAAGAATATTTCTTTGATTAGGCCGATAAAACTGAAAAGAAAGATTGCCCATTTTTTCTTTCATTTCGGGAGAAATACGATCGGGGGGGGCTAATTCGAAGCCCTCGGGTAAAATAAGAACAGCTCCTACATTCAAAGCTCCCTTTTTACCATTAGCAAGAACTTGTTTCAGTTGCATATCATAAGGAATTCGAACAACTGCTTCAAATACAGTATCTGGAAGTACAGCTTGCGGAACTTCAATATCCACGGGCTTATTAGCTAAATGGCAATTGGCACATACAATTCGCCCAGTTGCTTCTCGTGGATTTTCATAACCCTGCTGCGCAAAAATAGGATATGCATTTGAAATAGATGCTCGAGTTATTACATATATCATGATCGATACATAAAAGGATCGAGTCATCTGTTCTTTTACCCAAGAAAAATTCTTTCTATTTTGCATGGTCCAATCATTGATTCCGGAATTTCTACAATAAATTCGATAGGTAGCTAGTAAAATTCCCTATCCACAAGTTTGCCATTGTATTGATTGTACTGAAAGAATTGTACTGATAGAATATAGTATGAATACCTTGAATTGAAAAGTTGAAAAAGTAAAAGTATAAAGAATAAGTAAGATTTCAAATGATTTTTTTATACACGAAGAAAAATTCTGATTTGATTGATATCAAGAAATCTAATGAATTCTTCATTCATTCATTGAATGATAAATTACTACAAGCGAAGGAGATACACGATTTAAAAAATGGAAGATCCAATATTTCACAATTGTATCTAGAATCACTGGAAAAGTAGAAACAAGACCAGATAGAATCTGATCATTCTCAGCCAATCCAAAATCGTTGTAGATTGAACCAATCATTAGTTCCCAACCATGGGTCGAGTGAAATCCGATCCATAAATCAGTAACTAAAAGAATCAAAAAAGCTTTGATTGTGTCACTTAAGTTATAAAGAAATTCCTGAATCCAAGAATTCAGAAAGAAAAGTTCTTTATTACCCAGAACAAAATAACCACTTAGAATAGCAAAAAATATTAGATTTGTCGAGAAATCCAAGATGATATGAAAATGAGATTCATTGTGTCTTTTAACCAATTGTATCGTTTCCTTGTGCATTCCTATACGAAGCCTTTGCATATGTGTTTCCGAGTATTCCTTTATCATCTCGTCCAACAGGAAAAGTTCTTCTAATTCCATAAATTTTTCTAGAACATTATTCTCTTGAATATTATTCAAAAGGATTTCGGATTGCCCGGTATTCCACCAATTAAGAACCCAAGTTTCTATACATTTATTAAATGAGAGAGAAACCCACCAAGGCAAAAAGAATATAGACACAAGATAAGGGAGGGAAGCCAATGCTTTCTTTTTTTTCATTTTGTATCTGTGATGTGAATTGTTAATGAACCTGTTTCATTCGTCGATTCTATTCCTATTTTTCTTTTTGTATAAGAATTGAGTCTTTGGATATAGAATAGAACATAAAATAAGGGCCCTTTCGAATAAAAAAAAAGTAAAAATTCTTTCCAGATTCCAGAGATCTCTATTAGGCAAATTGGAACCAATTTCATCTTCATTTCGATGAGAAGGCTCGAAAAACCCATTTCTTTTTGAATTTCAAGACAAATCCTGCCGGATCCTTTAATTCTTTTATTTTGAATTTGAAAGATTTCACTGGCTAATCGTAGCGCGGGGATAGGGTATCAATTCAAAATATGGGTCCTAAAAAGAGTAATTATGTGTTACGAAAAAAAAGACATGTTAGGATATTTGATGAATCTATACCTCTTAGACCTTTTACTAGTATAAAAGAAAAAGAGTGAAGCTGGACGCCATGCGTATGCGTATACAAAAGAGTTTTTGTGTACAAAGAGTTTAGATGCTTCTTAAGATATTTTATTAGCTATATTCTCTTTTCTTAGAATTCTTCCATTTACGTCCTCCTCTCTTGCTTTGAGATGTATAATGTATATGGATTGCTGCCTCAACGGAACGGGGAAATAGAATATAGCATTTTTTTCTGGAATGAACATTTTGAAGAAACTTAAGTTGTCTTAAAAAGATAATTAGTAAGTTCCTTCTCTCATGCTGAAATTTTTTTTTCTCAGTTCATTTCAAAATACTTCAATTGGTATGCGCAAGAAATAGGCCAATTCAGCAGCTTTTTGTTCAATTTCTCGTGGAGTCAAATTCTCATCAGTACGAGTTAAGGGAAAGGCTCCCTGGCCCCTGATTTCCATATAAAGGACACGACGAGGAAAAAGACCCTCTCTCGCTTCCATTCTGATTGATTGGATATCTTTCAGAAAGAAACGAAGAAAGATGCGACGATTTATTCCAGGGAATCCCCAACGAAAAAGGCACATTATCCCTTTTTTTCTATCGAATCGGTCATAACCACTGCCTACATTCCATGAAATTGTGCACCACAAATAAGAACTAATGAATAGACCCGCGATCCCATAGAAAGACATCACGATCCCTTGTGGGAAAAAAAGAATTTGCTGAGACGGAAATACAGATATCAGATTTTTACCAAGATAACTGGAAGTTCCAACCACTAAGAATCCTAGTGAACCTAAAAAAAGGATAAAGGCCCAGCAAAAATTACTTGTTTTTTGAGACCCCGGTATAAGTTCTATCCATATATGTTCTGATCGCCAGTTCATACTATACTAGATCCAGTTGCATTTGATTGGAATTGAGAGAATAACCCAAATGAATTTTACTTCACTTTTCTTACTTGATCCCGAAGTAACTTTCATCAACTAGCAGTATTCTGACGTGAACCATTAGTAAGAATTGGTTAGATACATTGAGTTTCTATTTCAAAGGTTCTCAAAAAAATTTGCTCATCATTTTGAATTTAAATTTTTAATTGATTAAGTTCTAACCGCGTATATATGCATTAATGCGTATATTATGCATCGGCATACATAACAACTCTTTCATTTGTTTTCGAAAAGGCCACATATTGTATATCCTGCCATATTACATTAAAAAGTATCTGTATGATGATCCAGTGTTGTGACGAGATTGAGTCCCATCGTATTTAGACAATCTTATTTCTTTGGACATAAAGAGATAAAGAAGCCATTGCAATTGCCGGAAAGACTAGGCCCACTAAAGGAACAAAAATAGAGGGAAAGTTCAAATTGATCATAGAATGGGTACCTTGATTTCATATTTGTACCTATTCTAATTATAAATAGATCTTATGATAAGTCTATCTATTAGATAAAATATGAAGTATTTCATAATCAAAAAATGCAAAGAATTGAGAATGTACCTATTCCTCTTTCTACACGAATATGTAGGAGAATCCGCTTTAATAAATTGTATTCTTATTCTCCCATCCTTATCTTCTTTCTATCCTTTCTTTCAAAACACCTTTTTTTGAAAGAAAGGATAGAAAAGAGTTTCTTATGAGTTTTTCACCAGTCTTATCCAACAAACAGGGATTCCTAGTGAAAAAAGGGGTTCTCGGTAAATAGAAAGAACTTCTATATTCTTATATTCTTCTTATTTATTATTTGATTTGATATTTTTTCTTTCTTTTTATTTCCTAGATTTCTCGGAAGGAGAAAGAAACTCTTTTTCTCTTGTTAATAGAGGGATGCTTATTCCTAATCAGCAAGAGAGGTGGAAGAGAGGTAGAATAAAAAATAGATCCGGGGCAAAAAGTCATTATCCAAAACTTCTGACTCTTACTACACTTATAATTGATGTTCCCAAAGAAAACATCATCTTCTTAGTTTTGTTTTTTTGATTACAATGAACTAAATGCTTATTTGATATAAAGAAAAATAACTGAACCTAGTGCTATACTTCCTTTTGAAAATCTTTTTTTTTTTAATCTTGATTCAAGGGAAGGAAACCATGTAGATGAAATAACTCATTCAGAACACCTTTTAAAGGATTACGTGGTACGATTGGGTCGAATAAGCCCTTATGGAATGAATACTCAGCCACTTGTAAACCGTCGGGTACTGTCGTTTTCAATGTTTGTTCAATTACTCTTTTCCCAGTAAACGCAATGTAGGCATTAGGTTCAGCAATAATGATATCTCCCAACATACCAAAACTTGCTGTAACTCCGCCAGTTGTAGGAGATGTAAGGATTGATACATAGAATAACTTTTTCTTTGATTGATAATCATATGAAGCAGAAGATATTTTAGCCATTTGCATCAAGCTCAAACTCCCTTCTTGCATGCGTGCTCCTCCAGAAGCACACACAATAATGACAGGCAGAGATCGATTAGTAGCATACTCGATCAAACGGGTGATTTTCTCACCTACAACGGATCCCATACTACCTCCCATAAACTGAAAATCCATAACTCCAATTGCTATGGGAATACTATTTAGTTTACCTATGCCC